GTATTCCTTGATCATTTCGTCCAAGAGGGCGAGTTCCTCTAATTCTATGAATTTTTCTAGAATACTCTTTTCTTGACTATCATTCAAAAAGATTTCGGATTGCCTAGTATTCCACCAATTAGTAACCCAAGATTCCAAACTTTTATTAACTGAGAGAGAAATCCACCAGGGCAAAAAGACAAGAGATGCAAGATATAAAAGAGGAGTGAACGTTTTCTTTTTTGCCATTTTTTCATCTGTGAATTGGTAATGAACCCACCTCGTTCGTCGACTCTATGCTATGAGATCTAATATTTCTCTCACGCATGAGTTCTATTACAAGGTATCGAGCCAATGAATCTATTCACTGTTTTTTAGTTGTGATTTCATGGTGAGTCTTTGAATCTCGAAATAATACAGAAATAGACTCAAAATTCACTTCGAATTCGAATGAAGAAATAATAAAATAAAAGAAAGAATAAAAAAATATTGTTTCCAGATATCCCAATTGTTCAAATTCGAAGCAAGTATCTCCTTTCGATGAATGCCCGAAAGAACCACTTTAAGTATTTAAGTAATGAATATGATTAAGGTGTTGAGACGACAGAACTCCTTTTCTATCATTCTATCAAAAAATCCAGTATTTCAAAAAAATTTCACTGACTATGAGTAGTCAGGAATAGAATAATTGAGGGGAATTTCTGAAAAATATTGTGATGATGAAAAATGCGCGGCAAACCAAGACAGAAATGGGTTAGTTCTCATTATAAGTTATAAGAAATCCAACTTTTTGGTCATTAAGGAGCACAAAAGAAAGTATAAAAAGAAACGTCGATTGACAAAAATGAAATAATTTACAAGATATGATCGATCTGAATTTAAAGTCTCAATTCCAACAAATCTTGGACTTAAATAAAAAATCTATTTTTGCTTTCGAAACGGTTTTATATATGAGATGAATCTATTATTTCAATTTGTTTGTTACTTATTTTGTTAGTGAATTGAGGTATGTAGGTTTCAATACACATAAAAGACCCGAGAAGGTTTTGTTTTCTAGTCTTTTATGTGTATGTCTGCTTTGGCTCGAATGATCGTTCTGAAGAAACTTCAGTTAAGTTATGTTATAGAAAAAAGAAAGGGGATTCTTGAGTTTTTTCCCTCCTGCTAAGAAATAAGAAAGCATTCATTCTTCAGCCCATTTCTCAAAATACTTCAATTGGTACACGCAAGAAATAGGCCAATTCAGCAGCTTTTTGTTCAATTTCCCGTGGAGTCAAATTCTCATCAGTACGAGTCAAAGGAATGGCCCCCTGACCTCTGATGTCCATATAAAGGACACGACGAGCATAAAGACCCTCTTTAACTTCTATTCTGATGGACTGAATATCCTTTATAAAGAATCGGAGGCAGATGCGACGATTTTTTCCAGGAAATCCCCAACGAAAAATACACACTATTCCTTCTTTTCTATCGAATCGATCATAACCACTACCTACATTCCACGAAATTGTGGACCACAAATAGGAACTAATAAAGAGACCTGCGATCCCATAGAAAGACATCACGAGCCCTTGGGGAAAAAAAACGATTTGCTGAGACGGAAATAAAGATGTAAAATTTCTACCAAAATAACTGGAAGTTCCAACCAATAAGAATCCTAATGAACCTAAAAAAAGGATAACGGCCCAGCAGAAATTACTTGTTTTTCGAGACCCCGTTATAGGTTCTATCCATATATGTTCTGATCGACAACTCATACTTGATCCGGTTGCATTTTATTGGAATTGAGAGAATACCCCAAATTCATTTGACTTGACTCTTTTTGTTTCCGAAGTCACTCTCATCAACTAGCACTAGTTTGATGTGAACCTTTAGGAGTAATTCATCAAATTGGTTAGATCTAAAATAATAACACATCCTTTCTCGTATGATCCCACTATAGATATCGACATACATACTATAGATATCGACATACATATAGATATGCCTACTTTTTATTTCGGCCATCCGGCAATCCTGATCTTTTTGAAAATAACTAGAATTCATTTACCCATATATCATGTTTCTGCAGGCATAAGATTCCTTTAATCTTCGACAGAAGCCATATGTTATATCATATTCCACTAAATAGATATCTGTGTTATGATACGAGTCTAAGTTTTGAAAAAAAAAAATGGATGAGATTTTGTCCTACTGGATCTAAACAATCTTATTTTTTTGAACATGAAGAGATAAAGAAGCCATTGCAATTGCCGGAAATACTAGGCCCACCAAAGGCACAAAAACAGAGGGAAAGTTGAAAGTTGTCATAGAATGGGTACCCCGATTGACTATTTGTACTTAATTATTATTTAGAAAGATATCTTATAATAATTATAATGAATTATTGGAATTATGAAATTCTTATTAATATTCTTAATTAAGAATTCCATTTCTTAATAAACTTATTAAGAAGTATTTCGAAAATTGGAATTCGAATTAGTCTAGATCTAAGTATATATCTAAGAGAGTATATACTGGACTTATTCATCTTTCTACATGACAAATATGTATGATAATCACCTTTCTTATTATTCTTTATTTTTTCCTCGTCTTTTGCTCTTGTCTCCCAATTTTCATTTAAAAAAGAAAAAGTTTCCTACAAATTATCGAAGGGTTCGTTAGAATCCGATCCAACAGGGATTCTTAGTCAAAATGAGATTCTCAAGAGAAGAGATAGAGAAAGATAGATATAGAGTTTTCTATCTTTCTCTATTTGAATTATATATACATAAGGCGGGAGGAGGAAATTCGTTTTATTTTCCAAATTTCACGAAAAGAATAATGGATTCTTTTTTATTTTTATTTCGGCTTACTAATTAGTAAGCCGAAATAAAAATAAAAAAGAAAAAAAGAGTTATCCGCAACTTTTGATTCTTTCTACAATCTACAATTAGATCTTATGTCAACAAAGAAAATTCCATTTGTCTTATTTTTACTTGGAGTTCAATAAACTAACTACTTGTTTGCTACAAATAAAATAATTGAACTTAATGTTCTGTTCTACTCAAGTAGATTTTGATTCAAAGGAAAGAAACCGTGGACCCGAAATAACTCATTCAGAACACTTTTTAAAGTATTACGTGGTACGACTAGATCGAATAACCCCTTCTCGAATAAATATTCCGTCTCTTGTGAACCTTCAGGTACTTCTTTATTCAATGTTAGTTCAATTACCCTTTTACCCGCAAATGCAATATAGGCATCGGGTTCGGCAAGAACGATATCCCCCAACATACCAAAACTGGCTGTCACCCCACCGGTAGTAGGAGATGTAAGGATTGATACATAGAATAACTTTTGATTTGTTTGAAAATCATATAAAACAGAAGATATTTTAGCCATTTGCATCAAGCTCAAACTTCCTTCTTGCATGCGTGCCCCCCCGGAAGCACACACTATAATAAGAGGTAGAGATTGATTAGTGGCATACTCAATCAAACGGGTTATTTTTTCCCCGACTACGGATCCCATACTACCCCCCATAAACCCAAACTCCATAACCCCCATTGCTACGGGAATACCATTTAATTGGCCTATACCGGTTTGAATAGCCTCAGTTAATCCTGTCTTTTTTTGATAAGAATTGATACGATCTATATAAGGATCCTCCTCCGAATGAAATTCAATGGGATCCAGAGAGGCCATCTTTTCATTCATAGGATCCCAAGTATCCGGATCGACCAAAAGTTTGATTCTCTCTGAACTATTCATTTTCAAATGAGATCCACATCCTTCACAAATATACAATTTTTCTTTCAAAAATCTCTTATAATTTAATGTATAACACTCCTCGCATAGAACCCACAAATGTTTGTATTTGTGAGTGTAATTCTTCCTAGGATTAGGATCACTTTCTGTTTGAGTGGAATCCTCAAAAACAGGACCACTTTCTGTTTGAGTGGAATTCTCAAACAGAGGATCACTTTCTGTTTGAGTGGAATTCTCAAACAGAGGATCACTTTCTGTTTGAGTGGAATTCTCAAACAGAGGATCACTTTCTGTTTGAGTGGAATTCTCAAACAGAGGATCACTTTCTATGAAGAAATACTCCTCATCAGAATCGAAATCCTCCTCATCAGAATCGAAATCCTCCTCATTAGAATCGAAATCCTCCTCATCAGAATCGAAATCCTCCTCAGAATCAGGATCCTGTTTTTTGATGAAATCCTCCTCAGGATCAGGATCATGTTCTTTGAAGAAATCCTCCTCTCGTTTTTTGAAGAACTCCTCCTCTTGTTTTTTGAAGAACTCCTCCTCTTCTTCTTTGAAGAAATCCTCCTCAGGATCAGGATCAGGTTCTATGAAGAAATCCTCCTCAGGATCAGGATCATGTTCTTTGAAGAAATCCTTCTCAGGATCAGGATCAGGTTTTATGAAATCGAAACCCTCCTCAGAATAAGGTTCTCTGAAAGCGAGACCACTACCATTCGTGCCGGTTCTTATATCGAAATCCCCAATTTGACTACTATTTTGACTCGCATCACAACCCTTGCAAATCTGATTTTCAATAACACAATCTGTGTTATAACCGTTCTTAATAATATCTCTAAGAGTTCCCCCATTTAGATCCCTTTCACAGTTATTTTCAACAAGAACAACACTGCCCATTGCTTGACTTAGTCCATAGTTGTGCTCCAATTTCAACAATACAAAATTGCACCACAACTGTTTCAAAAAAGAAACCCTACGATGTCTGAAAAATACATCTGAATACCATTTTAATTTTCGTGCAGTCATAGGATTCACCTCCCTAGATGGCTCTTTATTAGCCTATTAGTTTAATATATAGTTTTGGCCTTCCCCATAGAATTAAGTACCCCTGTAACCCTGTAGTGTACCCCTGTAACCCTGTAGACCTGTAACACTACAGTGTTACAGGTAACCCTGTAGACCTGTAACCCTGTAGTGTACCCCTGTAACCCTGTAGACCTGTAACCCTGTAGACCTGTAACCCTGTAGTGTACCCCTGTAGACCTGTA